AATATCTTCTGCTTTATATGATTATCAATCAAATAAAAAGTTATTTTATGTATCAATCCTTACATCCCCTACCACAGGTGGGGTGACGGCCAGCTTTGGTATGTTGGGAGATATCATTATTGCCGAACCCAATGCTTACATTGCATTTGCGGGTAAAAGAGTAATTGAACAAACATTGAATAAGACAGTACCTGAGGATTCACAAGTGTCTGAATATTTATTCCATAAGGGCTTATTCGATCCAATCGTACCACGTAATCCTTTAAAGGGCGTTCTGGGTGAGTTATTTCGGCTACATGCTTTCTTTCCTTTGAATAAAAATTAGATCGATCAAGTAGAGCCTTAGAGTCTTAATTTAATAAGAGTATTAATTTATTAAAACTTAATAAAATTTTTTATGTGTGGTGATCAAGTAGTTATTTAATTTATAGGAATCAAATATAGGAATCAAAGTAAAAATACGAAGAATGGATTTTTTCTTTGGTAACATAAGATTTAATTGTAGAAAGAATCATCCAGATCATCTTTTTATCGATATTCCTGGTTACTAACCAGGAAATCCCTATTAAAAAAAATAAAAGAGTGAATTCTTTACTTCCGTGAAATTGGTTAACAAGGTCTTGCATCTTTCTATATCTCCCAAAAATCACCCCCCACTAAAAATCCTTTTTGTTGGGTCGTATTATTATAATGAATTCTTTGAGAATTTGTAATAAATCCTTTCTTTAGTAAATTTTATAAAATTATTAAATTTATAAGACAAGAACAAGATAATAACTAATAATACGAATAATATAAAGGGTGGATTATCATACATATATTTCATGTAGAAACATGTAGAAAGATTTATAGGTCCATTTATTTACATATTTATTGGATTTTATTAATTAATATATATTTATTAAAACATATACTTATATACTCCCTATTAAGTATATATACTCACTTAGGTATACTTAGTATAATATAACAATTATATATGAATTATAATATATCTTTATAACAATATAAGGATAAAGTTAAAATATTAATATAAAACAATAAATATAACAATAAATAACAGGTACAAATATTAAATCGAGGTACCCATTCTATGATAACTCTCAACAGCTTCCCCTCAATTTTTGTGCCTTTAGTGGGCTTAGTATTTCCGGCAATTGCAATGGCTTCTTTATCTCTTTATGTTCAAAAAAACAAGATTTTTTAGATACAATAAGGACGAATCTTTTTTTTTCAAGACTTACTTGGATCATAACACGGATATCTATTTAGTAGAATATGGTATAACATGTGGCTTCCTTCGGTCATAAGCTCTTATGTATGTATAAACATGATATTATGGGTAAATGAATTATCACTATTTTCAAATAGATCGGGATCGGGGAGAATTTCTGAAATGTAAAGTCAATATATCTATATGTATTCGGAAATCATGTGAAAGGGATGTTACTATTTTAGTTTGGACCTAAGAAATTCGATGAATTACCCCTAAACGTTCACATCATAATAGTGCTGGTTGATGAGAGTTACTTCGGAAACAAAAAAAAGTAAAATAAAATTTATTTTTGTTATTCTCCCAATTCCAATAAAATGCAACTAGGTCTAGTTATAGTATGAGTTGGCGATCAGAACGTATATGGATAGAACTTATAGCGGGGTCCCGAAAAACAAGTAATTTCTGCTGGGCCTTTATTCTTTTTTTAGGTTCATTAGGGTTTTTATTGGTTGGAACGTCCAGTTATTTTGGTAGGAATTTTATATCTTTATTTCCTTCTCAGCAAATAATTTTTTTTCCACAAGGGATCGTGATGTCTTTCTATGGGATCGCAGGTCTTTTTATTAGCTCCTATTTGTGGTGCACAATTTCGTGGAATGTAGGTAGTGGTTATGATCGATTCGATATAAAAGAGGGCGTAGTGTGTATTTTTCGTTGGGGATTTCCTGGAAAAAATCGTCGCATATTCCTCCGATTCCTTATGAAAGACATTCAGTCCATCAGAATAGAAATTAAAGAAGGTATTTATGCTCGTCGTGTCCTTTATATGGAAATCAAAGGCCAGGGGGCCATTCCCTTGACTCGTACTGATGAGAATTTGACTCCACGAGAAATTGAGCAAAAAGCTGCTGAATTGGCCTATTTCTTGCGTGTACCAATTGAAGTATTTTGAAAAAAGGAACTGAAGAATGAATACTTTGCAAGAGAGAAAAAACTCAAGAATCCTCGTTTTTTTATATAGCATAACTTAACTGAAGTTTCTTCAGAACGCTTATTCGAACCAAAGCAAACGCTACGAAATAATTCTAAAACAAAATTGTTTGTGTCCACAATTTTTTTATGCGTATGTAAACCCACTTAACTCAATTCAGTAACAAATCTAAATACTAGATTCATCATATATTAAAACAAAACATTTCATAATAAATCATAATATAATAAAGTAAAGAATTTTTTTTTTTAGAAATATTTGATATTTTGATAGAACGGGAGTTCTTTCGTCTCGCAATCCGACTACTATATAATTTGAAGTGGGCTTTTTCTTATTCTATTTCTGTATTCTTTCTAAATTCAAGGACTAACCACTGTACTGAATCACAAAAAAAATCGGAAATAGATTCATGGGCTCGATAACTTGTAATAGAACTTATGCTTGATAGAAATATTAGTATCGTATAGAGTCGACGAACGAGGTGCGTTCAGTAAAAATTAAAAAATTCACAGACGAAAAAATGGCAAAAAAGAAAGTATTAATTTCCCTTCTATATCTTGCATCTATAGTATTTTTGCCTTGGTGGATCTCTCTCTCATTTAATAAAAGTCTGGAATCTTGGGTTACAAATTGGTGGAATACTAGGCAATCCGAAATCTTTTTGAATGATATTCAAGAAAAGAGTATTCTAAAAAAATTCATAGACTTAGAGGAACTCCTACGTTTGGACGAAATGTTAAAGGAATACCCGGAAGCACATTTACAAAAGCCTCGCATCGAAATCTACAAAGAAACGATCCAATTGATCAAGATGCACAATGAGGATCGCACGCATACAATTTTACACTTCTCGACAAATATAATCTGTTTCGTTATTCTAAGTGGTTATTCTATTATAGGTAATGAAGAACTTGCTATTCTTAACTCTTGGGTTCAAGAATTCCTATATAACTTAAGCGACACAATAAAAGCTTTTTCTATTCTTTTATTAACTGATTTATGTATAGGATTCCATTCGCCCCACGGTTGGGAACTAATGATTGGCTCTGTCTACAAAGATTTTGGATTTGCTCATAATGATCAAATTATATCCGGTCTTGTTTCTACTTTTCCAGTCATTTTAGATACAATTTTTAAATATTGGATCTTTCGTTATTTAAATCGTGTATCTCCTTCACTTGTAGTGATTTATCATTCAATGAATGACTGAAAAATGATTGAACGATCCAATTATAATATTTGTTACTTTGTGGATAAGCAAAACATTCAAAATTGTACTTATTCTTTCTACCCATCCAAGGGATTCCTTCAATATTCCAGTAAAATTATTTATATTTAAGTAAATAGCAAAATTATAGATAGGGAACTATACTAGCGACCTGCCTAATTTTATTGTATAAATTTTCGGGATCAATGATTGGACCATGCAAACTAAAAATACCTTTTCTTGGATAAAGAAAGAGATTACTCGATCCATTTCCGTATCGCTCATGATATATATAATAACCCAGGCACCCCTTTCAAATGCATATCCCATTTTTGCACAGCAGGGTTATGAAAATCCACGAGAAGCGACTGGCCGTATTGTATGTGCCAATTGCCATTTAGCTAATAAACCCGTGGATATCGAGGTTCCACAAGCGGTACTTCCTGATACTGTATTTGAAGCAGTTGTTCGAATTCCTTATGATCTGCAACTGAAACAAGTTCTTGCTAATGGTAAAAAAGGAGCTTTGAATGTAGGGGCTGTTCTTATTTTACCCGAGGGGTTTGAATTAGCCCCTCCCGATCGTATTTTGCCCGAGATAAAAGAAAAGATAGGAAATCTGTCTTTTCAGAGCTATCGCCCCACTAAAAAAAATATTCTTGTGATAGGTCCTGTTCCTGGTCAGAAATATAGTGAAATCACCTTTCCTATTCTTTCCCCGGACCCCGCTACTAAGAAAGATGTTCACTTCTTAAAATATCCCATATACGTAGGCGGGAACAGGGGAAGGGGTCAGATTTATCCCGACGGGAGCAAGAGTAACAATAATGTTTATAATGCTACAGCAGCAGGTATAGTAAGCAAAATCATACGAAAAGAAAAGGGGGGGTACGAAATAACCATAGCGAATGCATCGGATGGACGTCAAGTGGTTGATATTATCCCTCCAGGACCGGAACTTCTTGTTTCAGAGGGCGAATCCATCCAACTTGATCAACCATTAACGAGTAATCCTAATGTGGGTGGATTTGGTCAGGGGGATGCGGAAATAGTACTTCAAGATCCATTACGTGTCCAAGGTCTTTTGCTATTCTTGGCATCTGTTATTTTGGCACAAATCTTTTTGGTTCTTAAAAAGAAACAGTTTGAGAAGGTTCAATTGTCCGAAATGAATTTCTAGATCCGCGGATTTATCAACATCAAGCTCTAAAAATAAACAAATTTTTGTTGGCAATTATGTTATGTAATTATGTATAATCAAAAAAATTTTGCTTGTTTATATTCTTTCTTCTACCGGATTTCGGGAATTACTTATACCGCATTACTGGTCATAGTATATTGTGAAGAAGACTATTTGATTTTACTTAACTCTTCTTTATTTCTTTGTTTTTTCAATCCAAATTCAAACGGTATGATATAGAACGAATCAATAGTTTTATATTTGAATAGAATCAAAACAAAAGATAAATAAGCGGAGAATATAAACCAAAGTATAAATGAGAGGAACAAAGGATTTTAGGGGGGATTGTTCGTCTACTAGTCCTTGACACAAGAAACGGAATTTTCCACAACCCTTTCTTGTGTCG